GAATAGACAAAACTTTTTTTTTTTCTTTTGATATCTCCGGAATGATGAACCTCATTTTTAGGAATTGGGTGGGGAAAGGCCCGGAATTCAAAACTTCGGATTCTGAGGAAAAAGAGGCAAAAGAAAAGGAAAAAACAAAGGAGGAGAAAAAAGAGGAGAATGAACGGATAGCAATAGCAGAAACTTGGGATACTATTATATTTGCTCAAGCAATAAGAGGTTCTATGTTAGTAACACAATCGATTCTTAGAAAATACATCGTATTGCCTTCATTGATAATAGCTAAAAATCTCGGCCGTATGTTATTATTTCAATTCCCCGAGTGGTACGAGGATTGGAAGGAGTGGAATAGAGAAATGCATGTTAAATGCACCTATAATGGTGTTCAATTATCAGAAACAGAATTTCCGAAAGACTGGCTAACAGACGGTATTCAAATAAAGATCCTATTTCCTTTCTGTCTGAAACCTTGGCACAGATCTAAGCTACGATCCCATCATAGAGATCGAATGAAAAAGAAAGGAAAAAAAGAAAATTTTTGTTTTTTAACAGTCTGGGGAATGGAAACTGAACTACCTTTTGGTTCTTCCCGAAAACGACCTTCCTTTTTTGAACCCATTTGTAAAGAACTCGAAAAAAAAATTCGAAAAGTGAAAAAGAAATGCTTTCTAGTTCTAAGAGCTTTAGGGGAAAGAACAAAATGGTTTCTAAGGGTCTTAAAAGAAAAAACAAGATGGATTCTCAAAACAGTTCTATTTATAAAAAGAATAATAAAAGAATTTGCAAAAGTAAATCCCATTTTATTATTTGGATTGAGGAAAGTATATGAACCGAATGAAAATAGAAAAGATTCTATAACTAATAATAAGATTAACCATGAATCGATCATTCGAATTAGATCTGTGGATTGGACAAATTATTCACTGACAGAAAAAAAAATGAAGGATCTGGCTGATAGGACAACCACAATCCGAAATAAAATAGAAAGGATTACAAAAGACAAGAGAAAAATATTTCTAACTCCAGATATAAAGATTAGTCCTAACGAGACAGGTTGTGATGATAAAAGATCGGAATCACAGAAACATATTTGGCAGATATCAAAAAGAAGAAGTGCCCGATTAATACGTAAATGGCACTATTTTATGAAATCTTTCATTGAAAGAATATACATGGATATCTTTCTATGTACCATTAATATTCCCAGAAGAAATGCACACCTTTTCCTTGAATCAACAAAAAAAATTATTGACAAAGACATTTACAATGATGAAAGAAATAAAGAAGGAATTGATGAAACAAATCAAAATGCAATTCACTTTATTTCGACTATAAAAAAGTCGCTTTCTAATATTAGTAATAATAAATCACAGATTTATTGTGACTTATCTTCCTTGTCCCAAGCATATGTATTTTACAATTTATTACAAATCCAAGTTATTAATAAATATTACTTGAGATTTGTACTTCAATATCGCGGAGCATATCTTTTTCTTAAAGATAGAATAAAGGACCATTTTGGAACACGAGGAATATTGGATGCCAAATCAAGGCCTAAGAAACCTCCGAATTCTGGAATGAATGAATGGAAAAATTGGTTAAGGGGTCATTATCAATACAATTTATCTCAGACTAGATGGTCTAGATTAGTACCGCAAAAATGGCGAAATAGAGTCAATCAACGTCGTACGATTCAAAATAAAGACTCAAAAAAAGATTCATATGAAAAAGACCAATTCATTCATTACGAGAAACAAAATAATTATGTAGTGAATTCATTACCGAATAAAAAAGAAAAATTTAAAAAACACTACAGATATGATCTTTTATCACATAAATATATTCATTATGAGGACAGGAAGGATTCATATATTTATGGATCGCCATTACAAGTAAATGTAAATGGAGACCGAGAGATTCCATATAATTACAACACGCCTAAACCCGAATCATTTTATGTACCTAGGGGTATAGCTATTAGTGATTATCTAGGGGAAGAGTCTATTATTGATACGGGGAAAAATCCGGATAGAAAATATTTGGAGTGGAGAATTCTCAATTTTTTTCTTAGAAAGAATATCGATATTGAGACCTGGATCGATATAGATACTGGGACCAACATTAATAAAAATGCTAAGACTGGTACTAATGATTATCAAATAATTGATAAGAAAGATCTTTTTTATCTCCCGATTCATCAAGAAATCAACCCATCCAATCAAAAACAAGGTTTTTTTTTTGATTGGATGGGAATGAATGAAGAAATGCTATATCGTCCCATATCGAATCTAGAACCCTGGTTCTTTTCAGAATTTGTGCTACTTTATGATGCATATAAGATTAAACCGTGGATCATACCAATCAAATTACTTATTTTCAATTTGAATGGAAATGAAAACATTAGTGAAAATAAAAACATCAACAGAAATCAAAAAAAGGATCTTCGTCTATCATCTAATCAAAAAGAATATCTTGAATTAGAGAATCGAAATCAAGAAGAAAAAGAACAGCTGGGTCAAGGGAATCTTGGATCAGATCCACGAAACCGACAAAAAGATCTTGAAAAAGATTACGCGGAATCAGACATTAAAAAACGTAGAAAGAAAAGACAATCCAAGAGCAATAAAGAAGCAGAACTAAATTTCTTCCTGAAAAGGTATTTGCTTTTTCAATTGAGATGGGATGATCCTTTGAATCAAAGAATGATCAATAATATCAAGGTATATTGTCTACTGCTTAGGCTGATAAATCCAAAGGAAATTGCTATATCCTCTATTCAAAGAGGAGAAATGCGCCTGGATGTAATGCTGATTCAGAAGGATCTAACTCTTACAGAATTGATAAAAAGGGGAATATTGATTATCGAACCGGTTCGTCTGTCTATAAAATGGGATGGACAATGGATTATGTATCAAACCATAGGTATTTCGTTGGTCCATAAGAATAAGTACCAAACTAATCGAATATGCCGAGAAAAAAAATATGTTGATGAGAATTCTTTCGATAGATCCATTGCACAACATGGAAAGGTACTTGTGAATGGAGATGAAAATAATTATGCTTTGCTTGTTCCTGAAAATATTCCATCTCCTAGACGTCGTAGAGAATTGAGAATTCTAATTTGTTTGAATTCCGAGAATGGGAATGTTGTGGATAGAAATTCCGTATTTTTCAATGGCAACAACGTAAGGAACTGTGTGCAATTTTTGGATGAGGACAAGCATTTTGATACAGATATAAATAAATTTATCCAATTCAAATTGTTTCTTTGCCCCAATTATCGATTAGAAGATTTAGCTTGTATGAATCGCTACTGGTTTGATACCAATAATGGCAGTCGTTTCAGTATGTCAAGGATACATATGTATCCACGATTCAGAATTAGTTGATGGTAGATTTCGTATATATATATATCACGTGTCATATCCGGTATATAGAGGCATACAAATGTACACACACGTTGTGTTACATTAGATTCTGATACATGATACTGATTCAATGATGTATCATATCAATTGGATCTAGGAATGAATCGGCAGAATTTTCTTAAGTACAAATCATTCCCTTTTGTGGGTGTAGAAATGTACCATCTCCTTCTATCGAATCCAATTGAAAATTGGATTCGATAGAAAGTAGTCTATGAATAAATCCAGATTATTTTATTGTGTGTACCAGATCTAAATGACTGGCATTATTATTATTCCTGATCGGTAAAATCCATATCTGTGGAAAAGAAAGAAAAAAAAAAGAGAGAGAGAAGAATTCTTTTTATGGTAAAAAATTCATTCATCTCAGTTATCCCGCAAGAAGAAAAAGAAAAAAACAAAGGGTCTGTTGAATTTCAAGTATTCAGTTTCACCAATAAGATACGGAGACTTACTTCACATTTGGAATTGCACAGAAAAGACTATTTATCTCAGAGAGGTCTGCGGAAAATTCTGGGAAAACGCCAACGTCTACTGGCTTATTTGTCAAAGAAAAATAGAGTACGTTATAAAGAATTAATTGGTCGGTTGGATATTCGGGAACCAAAAACTCGTTAATTTGAAAATTCGTTTGAATTATTTGCTTTATTAGATCTTGAATTTTGATGAACCTCGTTTCGTTTTCAGCAATTCATGGAATAATGAATCGGGGAAGAAAACATATGACTGTACCGGATATAAGAAAAGACTTCATGATAGTCAATATGGGTCCTCACCACCCATCAATGCATGGTGTTCTTCGACTCATCGTTACTCTAGATGGTGAAGATGTTATTGACTGTGAACCCGTATTGGGTTATTTACACAGAGGGATGGAAAAAATTGCGGAAAACCGAACAATTATACAGTATCTACCTTACGTAACACGTTGGGATTATTTAGCTACTATGTTCACAGAGGCAATAACCGTAAATGCACCAGAACAATTGGGAAATATTCAAGTACCTAAAAGAGCCAGCTATATCAGAGTCATTATGCTGGAGTTGAGTCGTATAGCTTCTCATTTGTTATGGCTTGGTCCTTTTATGGCGGATATCGGTGCACAGACTCCTTTCTTCTATATTTTCAGAGAGAGGGAATTGCTATATGATCTATTCGAAGCTGCCACAGGTATGCGAATGATGCATAATTATTTCCGTATCGGGGGAGTAGCTGCCGATCTACCTCATGGATGGATAGATAAATGTTTGGATTTCTGCGATTATTCTTTAACAGGAGTTGTTGAATATCAAAAGCTTATTACGCGGAATCCCATTTTTTTGGAACGAGTTGAAGGAGTGGGCATTATTGGTGGAGAGGAAGCAATAAATTGGGGTTTATCAGGACCAATGCTACGAGCTTCCGGAATACAATGGGATCTTCGTAAAATTGATCATTATGAGTGTTACGATGAATTCGATTGGGAAGTCCAATGGCAAAAAGAAGGAGACTCATTAGCTCGTTATTTAGTACGAATCAGTGAAATGGCGGAATCCATAAAAATTATTCAACAGGTTCTGGAAGGAATTCCGGGGG